AATGAATTAAAAAAAATGAATATAGATTTTTTTTTAGTGAGAGGTAAACCTTATGATAAAGAAAAGAAAGAAGAAAGCATATAGGGAAGTATATGCTTTAGGGCAATATATATCTATGTCTGCCCACAAAGCACGGAGAGTAATTGATCAAATCCGTGGACGTTCCTACGAAGAAGCACTTATGATATTAGAACTTATGCCTTATCGAGGATGTTATCCCATTTTTAAATTAGTTTATTCTGCAGCAGCAAATGCTAGTCACAATAAGGGTTTCAAAGAAACCAATTTAGTCATTAGTAAAGCTGAAGTGAACCAAGGAAATACTGTGAAAAAATTAAAACCTCGTGCCCGAGGACGAAGTTACCCAATAAAAAGATCCACTTGTCATATAACTATCGTATTGGAAGATATATTGGTCTATCAACAATATAAAGAATATTTAATGTATTTAAAAAAACCTGGATGCAGCAATGAAAATATAAATCCAACATGTTATGATACATATAATAGTGGAGGCCTATGGGACAAAAAATAAATCCACTTGGTTTCAGACTTGGTACAACCCAAAGTCATCATTCTCTTTGGTTTGCACAACCAAAAAAGTATTCTGAAGGTTTAGAAGAAGATAAAAAAATACGAGACTGTATTAAAAATTATGTCCAAAAAAATATAAGAATATCCTCTGGTATGGAGGGAATTGCACGTATCGAAATTCAAAAAAGAATCGATCTCATTCAGATAATAATCTATATGGGATTTCCTAAATTATTAATTGAAGATAAACCCCGAAGAGTCGAAGAATTACAGATGAATGTTCAAAAAGAACTTAATTGTGTCAATAGAAAACTAAACATTGCTATTACCAGAATTTCCAATCCGTACGGGCATCCTAATATTCTTGCAGAATTTATAGCTGGCCAATTAAAAAATCGCGTTTCTTTTCGAAAAGCAATGAAAAAAGCTATTGAATTAACTGAACAGGCGAATACAAAAGGAATTCAAGTACAAATTGCAGGGCGTATCGACGGAAAAGAAATTGCACGTGTTGAATGGATCAGAGAAGGCAGAGTTCCTTTACAAACAATTGAAGCTAAAATTGATTATTGTTCCTATACAGTTCGAACTATTTATGGGGTCTTAGGAATAAAAATTTGGATATTCATAGACGAAGAGTAAAAAAACTTTATTTGTCTTTACATTTTATCCAAGGATAAAAAACTAAAACTATGTAGTATAACACTACACAGCAATAAAAAAAATGCAGTCTTTTTTTTTTTTTTTAATAAATAAGCAATTCTATAAGGTTTAATAAAAATTTCCATCAAAACTCTAATTGCTATGCTTAGTGTGTGACTCGTTAGTTTAGGATTCGATTAGATAAAAAAAAATATATAACTTACCTATAAGAGCAACAAATAACTATAGAATTAATAAAAACCCTAAGTAACTCATTGCTTTGCATTATCTGGATCCAAAAAAATCAGTCAAGATATGATAGACTGATCATATCATTGTAGCAACTGAATTTTTTTTTACAAAAACACAAAGAATAACGAAATATGATTATAAGTTATGAAAGGTAATCGAAAAGTATGCGGATAAATGGAAGGATGAAAGAAAGAGAGAAAAAACTTAATATTAATATATATGATTCCAATTTGGAAAGTCTATGAGGTCACTGTAAGAAAAACAATGTAATAAAGCATGAATACAGATTCATTCATAATAATTTAATAAATCTGTTCTGAAAACAAAAAATTAAGAGCCTTGAGCCAATAAAAACTGAGAAAATTGACTCAAAAACAAATTAAAAAATGAAATTAAAAATTTCATGTAAGAGCTCCATTGTAGAAAATTCGGGCCTAATGATTAATCAAGAAGCGATGGGAACGACGGAACCCATGAATATAGAGGATTCTATTGAAAAACAAATCTTAGTAATTCATTGGACAGGATGGCGGAATAAACCATAAACTTTATTATCTATTCTTATTTTGATTCTGAGACCTCGTGGGATAAACATCAAACTTAAATAGATATTGAAAGAGTAAATATTCGCCGGCGAATATTACTTTTTTTTTCAAAAAAAAAAGTAATAAAATAAGAAAAAACTGAAAAAGATAAAATTAAGGATTTGTTAGAATATTCTAACTCTAACAAAAACGACATTCGATATGATGATATTACGTTATTTTTAAATAAATAGAAATAGAATTCATCTTGGATTCCGTTTTGAAAAAGACATACACAAATTTATAAGAGATCAGATTAAATTTCAAAAAAGACCATGATTTATAGGATTAATCATTAACTACATCTATATCTTAATACAAACTTTTTTAGTACTTTTATTCGCGAGGAGCTGGATGAGAAGAAACTCTCACGTTCAGTTCTGTAGTAGAGATGGAATTTCTAATTTAGAAAAAACCCATCAACTATAACCCAAAAAGAACCAGATTTCGTAAACAACATCGGGGAAGACTAAAGGGAATATCTTCTCGTGGGAATCGTATTTGTTTTGGCAGATATGCTCTTCAAACACTTGAACCCGCTTGGATCACATCTAGACAAATAGAAGCAGGACGACGAGCAATGTCACGAAATGTACGACGTGGGGGAAAAATTTGGGTACGTATATTTCCAGACAAACCAGTTACAGTAAGACCCGCGGAAACGCGTATGGGTTCTGGGAAAGGATCCCCAGAGTATTGGGTAGCTGTGGTTAAACCGGGTAAAATCCTTTATGAAATGGGTGGTGTACCCGAAAGTATAGCCAGAAAAGCTATTTCAATAGCGGCATCAAAAATGCCGATAAAAACCCAATTCATTATTTCTGAATAGGAATATAGAATGAAAAGGCTAAATAACTTTTAAGGATAAGAAGATTTTCGGTTTTATTTTTTTGACAAACAATATTTTTTTACTTTGTCCTTTGCATTAAAAGAAGAGATACAAAAAAATGATATGATTCAACCACAAACCTATTTGAATGTAGCAGACAACAGCGGGGCTCGAGAATTGATGTGTATTCGAATAATAGGAGCTAGTAATCGCCGATATGCTCATATTGGTGACGTTATTGTTGCTGTAATCAAGGAAGCAATACCAAATACTCCTCTAGAAAGATCAGAAGTGATCAGAGCTGTAATTGTACGTACTTGTAAAGAACTCAAACGTAACAACGGGACGATAATACGATATGATGACAATGCCGCAGTTGTCATTGATCAAGAAGGGAATCCAAAAGGAACTCGAGTTTTTGGGGCGATCCCGCGGGAATTGAGACAATTAAACTTTACTAAAATAGTTTCATTAGCTCCTGAGGTCTTATAAGACCTAAATATCGATAGTTAGTATAGGATTAAAAAAAAGGTATTGAAATAAAATTAATTAATCGATTGTGTATCACGCATATACCCTTAATAATAAACAATTAATAATTTAATTCATATATTAATATATAATTCGTCTATATCTATATATAAATAAAATATATAGAACATGTTGATTATATGAAAATTATAGAACAATAAGTAAGGAATTTTAACTTATCATGGGGAAAGACACTATTGCTGATATAATAACCTCTATACGAAATGCTGACATGAATAGAAAAGGGACAGTTCGGATAGGGTCGACTAACATCACCGAAAGCATTGTTAAAATACTTTTACGAGAGGGTTTTATCGAAAACGTACGGAAACATCGCGAAAACTATCAATATTTTTTGATTTTAACCCTAAAACATAGACGAAATAAAAAAGAATTCTATAAAACTATTTTAAATTTAAAGAGAATAAGTCGACCGGGCCTACGAATATATTCGAACTCTCAACGAATTCCACGGATTTTAGGCGGAATAGGAATTGTAATCCTTTCGACTTCTCAAGGTATAATGACAGACCGAGAAGCTCGGCTAAAAAGAATTGGCGGAGAAATTTTGTGTTATATATGGTAATTCTTCTAATATAAAATTTGGATATCCGTAACTTAACATTTGTGAAAAAAGGGGGGTTGTGTAATACCACCCCTGCTAAAAAAAGTTTAGGATGTTTTACCTCGAATGAAATTAAAGAAAAAAATGAATTAATGAAAGTTTTCTTTCTGAATCACTTCCGAACGGCATGGTTCGATTTTGTTTAGATACTAAAGATTTGTTTGCTTTTAGGTCGTGCGTCTCAAAGGATTAGACATATTTCTTTTTGTATAGGTATACCTTTAGGAGAAAAAAGTAAAAATTTTAGCAAGTTCTTAGGTATAAGTTAATCAGGGGACAACCGCTTTATAGACTCCATAACAAGGATTCAAAAGAGTAAGTGGTTTTTTCAATTTAAACATTCCTTTCACGAAGATACAATTCAAGATTCAAAAATATCAAGAAACCTTTTTTTCGTCCAACAATAAGTATATTCACAGAATTAAGGAATAACAACTATGAAAATAAGGGCTTCCGTTCGTAAAATTTGTGAAAAGTGTCGACTAATCCGTAGGAGGGGACGAATTATAGTAATTTGTTCCAACCCGAGGCATAAACAAAGACAAGGATAATCTTACTAAAGGAAATAAAGTAAAGGAAAGGGCCCTTCCAAGGAGCTGGAAAAAAAGTCCGTTTTGACATGAAATGGATATATCCATATATTTCTTGTGAAATGAAAAAATATGGCAAAACCTATATTAAGAATTGGTTCACGTAAAAATACACGTAGTGGTTCACGTAAAAATGTACGTAGAATACCAAAGGGAGTTATTCATGTTCAAGCAAGTTTCAACAATACCATTGTGACCGTTACAGATGTACGGGGTCGGGTGATTTCTTGGTCCTCCGCGGGTACTTGTGGATTCAGGGGTACAAGAAGAGGAACACCTTTTGCTGCTCAAACCGCAGCAGGAAATGCTATTCGAGCAGTAGTGGATCAAGGTATGCAACGAGCTGAGGTAAGGATAAAAGGCCCTGGACTGGGAAGAGATGCAGCATTACGAGCTATTCGTAGAAGCGGTAT